AATCATTCCATTCAGGGTTTTTTATTCTATCAAAGCGTCGGCTTTCTAAATTCTCATAGGGTCCCCCTGGAATTCCTTCCAGAGCCTGTTGGATAATTTTTATGGATTCTGCCATTTCACTGATTCGTACTAAATAACGCGCTAATGAATCCCCTTCTTTTTGCCATTGAACCTCCCAATCAAATTCGTCGTAACACTCATAACGATCAACTTTACGAAGATCCCATTGTATTCCAGAAGCTCGTAGCATTGGTCCTGATAAACCCCAATTTAGTGCTTCTTCTGCGCCAATAATGCCTACGCCTTCAACTCGTTCTAAAAAAATAGGATTCCGTGTAATAAGCTTTTGATATTCAGCAACTCCGGTTATAAAATAATCGCAGAAATCCAAACATTTATCTATCCAGCCATGAGGTAGATCAGCAGCTACTCCTCCGATACGAAAGTAATTATGCATCATGCGCATACCGGTGGCAGCTTCGAATAGGTCATATATAAATTCTCGTTCTCGAAAAATATAGAAGAAAGGAGTCTGCGCCCCAATATCTGCCATAAAAGGGCCAAGCCATAACAAATGGGAAGCGATACGACTCAACTCCAACATAATAGCTCTGATATAGCTAGCCCTTTGAGGTACTTGAATATTGCCTAGCTGTTCCGGTCCATTTACAGTTATTGCTTCTGTGAACATAGTAGCTAAATAATCCCAACGCGTTACATAAGGCAAATATTGTATAATTGTTCGATTTTCCGCAATTTTCTCCATCCCTCTATGTAAATAACCCAATATTGGTTCACAGTCAATAACATCTTCACCATCGAGAGTAACTATCAGTCGAAGAACACCATGCATTGATGGGTGGTGAGGGCCCATATTGACTATCATGAGGTCTTTTCTTGTAGTTGACGCAATCATAAGTTTTTTCCCGAGTCATTATTCCATGTGTTGCTGAAAGTAAAAAGAAGTTCATCAAAATTGAAATGAATAAGTTTAAATGGTATCACACTTCAGATTAACGAGTTTTTATTTCTCGAATATCCAACTCACTAATTAATTCTTTATAACGCCCTATATTCTTTTTTGACAAATAAGCCAGCAGCCGTTGACGTTTTCCCAAAATTTTTCGCAAACCTCTCTGAGATGAAGAGTCCTTTTTGTGCAATTCCAAATGTGAAGTAAGTCTCCTTATTTTAGTGGTGAAACTGAATACTTGAAATTCAACAGACCCTCTGTTTTCTTCGTTTTCTTTTTGAGAAATAATCGAAATGAATGAATTTTTGACCATAAAAAAACGTCCTTTGCCCCCCTTTTTTTTACATATATGTATTTCACTAATTAGTAATAATAATGCCATTCATTTTAATGTGGTATATACAATAATATAATTTATGAACTCCTACTTTTCTGAAGTCAAATCAATCAATCCAATTTTAAATTGGATTTAGATAGGGGATATAAAAGGATTGGTACATTTTCGCATCGAAGAATTTAGACCTAAAATGAAGCAGGTTCTGTTGATTGCTTTCGCGAGCTAAGTGAGACAAATTTCGTATTGGCTATTCGAATGAAATTTAAGACATGTGATGTGTGTATTTGGTTGCTTTCATATACCCTATAAGCATATAGTGCTTAAGTGTATTATCCACGAATTTTCAATCGTGGATACATTTGTATTCTTAACATACAAAAATGACTGCCATTGTTGGTATCAAACCAAGAACGATTCATACAAGCTAAATCTTCTAATCGATAATTAGGCCAAAGAAAAAGCTTTAATTTAATTAAGTGATTTTTCTCTCTATCCAGATATTTATTATCAACCAAAACTTGGTTGCTGTTTTTTACGTTCTTCTCGTTCCAAAATACTGAATTTCTATCTACATCATTCCTACTCTTTAAATTGAAACAAATTATAATTCTCAATTTTCTACGACGTCTAAACGATAAAATATTTTCAGGAACAAGCAAATCTAAATGAGGTTTGTGTCTATTTTCAGTTATTCTTTGATGTGTTGAACTAGCTTCATCAAAATTATTCTTAGAAACATATCTTTGTTCTTGGTATTTTTGATTAGTCTGGTGCTTACTCTTATGAAATAACGAAATACCTATGATTTGATACATAATCAATTGTCCATCGTCGTTTCCAGGCAAACGAATGGGTTCTATAATCAATACTCCCTTTTTCATCAATTCTGTAAGAGTTAAATTCTTCTGAATCAACATTATATCCAAACTCATTTCTCTCTTTTGAATCGAGGATATAAGAATTTTTCTTGGATCTATCAGTCTAAGGAGGAGACAATATACCTTGATATTATTGATCATTTTTTGATTCAAAGTATCGTCCCATCTCAATTGAAAAAGCAAATAACGTTTCAGGAAGAAATCTAGTTCTGCTTCTGTGTTACTTTTGTATTGTTTTTGCTTTGTCCCTTTTTTGATGTCTGATCTTGCATAATTTTCTTCAATTTCGTTTTGTTGTGAAAGAATGGAGCGAAGATATTCTCGGCCTGTGGGTTCTTTTTGTTCTTGATTTCGATTATTTTTAGTTGGTGGTATCAAAAGACTTCGTTTTTGCTTTTCATTTATCTTTTTATTTTCACTACTATTTTTATTTCTATTCAAATTTAAAAGAAGTAATTTACTTGGTATAAACCAAGGTTTTGTTTTATATAAATAATAAAGTAACACAAATTCTGGGAAGAACCAAAGTTCCAGATTTGATATGGGACGCTTTAACATTTTTTCATTCATTCCCATCCAATCAAAAAAGACTTTGTGGGAGTTTGGTGGATTGATTTCTGGAATAATAAGATAAAAAAGATCTTTTTTATTAATTTTAATTATTTGAGAATTTTTAGTACCAATCTGAATATCTTGATTTCTATTAGTATCGATCGCGATCCAGTTTTCAATATCTACCCTTGGTGTAAGAGAAAAATTGAGAATTTTCCAATCAAAATATTTTCTATCGGAAGTTTTCTCCATAGATAGAATATCGACCTTTCCTAGAAAATTATTGATATAAATGCTCCTCAGCATATTAATATTAAAAAGGGTGTCTTTATGTGTGTTATAAGAAATCTCTTGGTTCTTATTTCCTTGAAACGGAGATCTAGAAAAAAAGCATTCCGTTTTCCTTTTATTTTCATAATCATAATTAATAAATTTATATGATAAAAGATCATATCTATAGTATTTTTGAAAATTCTCTTTTTTATTCGATTTATTCGCTAATGAATAGACTTGAATTTTTTGTTGTTTTTTGGAATCAATTAATTCGGTTTTTTCATATGAATGCCGTTTGCTTAAAATTTCCTTTTTCGTCATACGACACTGATGAACCCTATTTCGCCACTTTTCTGGTATTAATCTAGACCATCTGATATGAGGCAAATCGTATTGATTATACCCTTTCAACCAGCCTTTCCATTGATTAATTTTAGAACTCGAAAGTTTTTTATCTTCTAATTTCGAATGAAACATCTCTTGTATTTCAAAAGAATCCTTTATTTCAGGTTTAATAAAAAAACGGATTCCTTGATATTGAAGAATAAATCTTAATTTAGATGAGTTACTAACTTGGATTTTTGATAATTTGTAAAATACATATGCTTGTGACATGTAGGATAAGTCATAAAAAAAATGTGAATTTTTTTTACTAATACTATTACTATCAAGTGGCTTTTTTATAGTCGACATAAACAGAATTGGATTTTTCTTTGTTTTATTAATTTTTTCTTGCTTTCTTTGATTATTGGAAATGAAATTCTCAATAATTTTTTTTGTTGATTTAAGAAAGAGTTCTGTATTCATTCTGGGAATATTAATGATAGATAAAAACATATCTGTGTATATTCTTTCAATGAAGAAGTTAAAAAAGGGGGGTAATTTAGAGATTAATCGAGCATTTCTTCTTTTTAATATCTTAAATTTTGCTAATCTTTTAGCATTATAACTTGTTTTGTTAGGACTAATATTATTTATTCTTGTAGTTACTTTTTTTTTCTCTTTTGTAATTCTTTCTATTTGATTTCGAATTCTACTTGTTCTATCAGTCAGATCCTTCATCTTTTTTTCTGTCAATGAAGGAATTGGCCAATTAGTAGATGCAATTTGACTAACGGATTTGTGAATTATCTGATTGCTTATTATGGAATCTTTTTCTTCTTTATTTTTATTTTCACTCGATTCATATACTTCTACTTCTCTTAATTGAAATAATATAATTGGATTTACTTTTGAAAGTTTTTTTATTATTTTTTTTATAAAACTAACACTTTTTATAATCCATTTTTTTGTTTCTTTTGAAGCTTTTCGAAGCGATTTTGTTTTTCCTTTGAAAACTATTAGAACTATAAAATACTTCTTTTTTAATTTTCCAATTTGTTTTTCGAGTTCCTTAAAAATTGGTTTAAAAAAGGAAGGTCGTTTTCGGGGTGAACCAAAAGGAAATTCAGCTTCCATTCCCCAAACTGTTAAAAAATAAAAATCATCTTTTTCTTTTTTCTTTTTCATTAAATCTTTATGAGAATATCGTAGTTTCGATTTGTGCCAAGGTTTTAGACAGAAAGGAAATAATATTTTTATCTGAATACCGTCTGTCAACCAATTTTTCGGAAATTCTGTTTCTGATAATGGAACACCATTATAAGTACATTTAACATACATCTCTCTATTCCAGTCCTGTAAATCCTCAGACCATTCGGGAAGTTGCAATAGGAATATACGTCCAATATTTTTCGCGATTATGAATGAAGGGAATAGAATATATTTTCTAAAAATGGATTGAGTTAGTAACATGCAACCTCTTATTACTTGCGTAACTGGTATGGTATCCCAGGCCTCTGCTATCTTTATTCGCGCTTTCTCCTTTCTTTTGTTCTCCTCGTTTTTTTCTTTTCTTTTTGTTTGCTCTTCTGTATACTCTACAATTTTGAATACTTTCCTTTTTCCCACCCAATTTTTAAAAATTCGTTTAATCAACCCGGAGATA